GAAGAGAGTACGAAAGAATAGTAAACAGAGCACACCGCAGAAAGATTCTAAATATGAGAAGTCCCCCTTGGATTCGAGAAGAAGGAAATGAAGAACGGGAACGAAACGAAATGAGGCGTTTCCAGCTCTAGTTTCGGATGAGCTTCTCCCAATTATGTCTGGTAATAGAATAGGGCGGCTTGCTCTGACCAAGACTCCACTTTTTGCTCCGTCCATGGAGCGTATGAATTTCCTGGAATGTAGATAGACCAAAAGAGGGAATGAAGGGATAAGAATAGGAATTATAGTCCCATTGGAAAAAGGGGCACCTGTGGGAACATCTCTACTGACGAACCATTTCAATAGTAAGGGTGCTGCCGTGCCACGAGGCACGACCATAGAAGTAATGAAAAAGAAAAAGTTATGTAGTTGGACCATCTGCTCTATCCGTTCGAGTTTCGCTTCTCTAGAGAAGATGAGACGCTAAAAATGAAAGTGTTCGCAACGCATACCGAAAGGATACCAATGAAGCCGACCATTAATGACTAGTTCGAACACCAGGAGCGGTCTGATCCCTGATTTGATCAAACAGACTGCTCTTAGAAAGATGAAAGAAAAGCAAACTCTCCAAATTGTTGACCAAGCAACACTAGCGGAACAATCTCTTCTTCTTACCAGCCGGATGGTGCGCAATGAAGACCAATCCGCGAGCTAAACTAGAACATCCAATAGCAGACAAGCTTGCATCTCCGTCTTGTCCCGAATCCTTCCACTCTTTCTCCTACAAGCCACTCATGCAGTCTAGCTCTACTTATTCTACGAGATATCTTGTTCTTGGAGCAGCTGAGGAAGGATATTGACATTGCGAAGAAGTCGCTCTATGCTCTGGGGAAGGCGAATATGATGACAAGATGGCCATACTATATATATGGTATTCGTGGGAATCAGATTCATTTTTAGCGGAGATCCTTTCGTATCGGGTGAAATCAGAGCTTGAGCGTCTGGACTCTGGGCGTTCGAGCTACAGTTTTTTAATAAGGGCCTTAAAAATAAAAAAAGGATATTTTACTTACTTATTAGCCCGACGAAGAAGTTATATAGATAGTGGGAAAGCACTCACTCATACTACTACTACCATACGTCATTTTCCCATTGGCTACATTCCGATCACTAAGGAGACCAGGGGAGGGACTTAAGGCTTGTCTTTTTTTTTTCAGAACCTTCGCTATTTTTAGGCGTTTTTCCGGGGAATCCGCCGCTTCCCCTTATTTGTGCCTTTTGCTGCTCCACAATGCTATCTCCAAAACGAAAGTGAAAGAAGCCCGCCCGCGTACCTACTCTTCTTTCCCCCCATTGCTGGGGGCCTCGTCCTCAGGGACTACACCTTTCAAAAGGAGAAACTTAGAAAACAAAGAGAATCAAAAAGGCCATCATTAATGCGAACAAGGCAATAGCCTCGGTTAGAGCAAAGCCCAGGATTGCATATCCGAATAACTGCTTTGCCAATGATGGATTTCTTGCCACGGAATGAATTAATGAACTGAATACGTTTCCAATACCTACAGCAGCTCCCGCTGAAGCAATTGTAGCAGCTCCGGCACCTATTAATTTTGCACCTTCTAACATCTCGAATGGAGAAAGAATCGTCACGCTCTTTCATTCACTTATCTTTATCCTTTCGGACCGTCTTCGCCCCCTTCCTCCTGTTGTTGGGCTTGTGAAGGGAAAGTTTCCAGTACGTTCCTATTCCATCTCCACTCCCATCGGAAGCGCACCCCTTTCTCTGTTAAGTTAATTAATAGGTGGTATGTGCGGCGTTGGTTTTGCACCGTGTGGAACGCGTACAAACCGAGTAGGGTGGGGATGGGTAAATAAGGGTAAAATATAGGAAAAATAGGAACGGGTGGTGGGTGATCATCCACTGAAGAAAGTGCCAGCCAGTAGAATGATTCATTGACATATTCTTTTACCGCTTCCGCTAAATGAAGATAAAGACTTGTTTGTTGTAAATCGCTGGTTCCCCTCGTTCCTTTTCTCTTGGACATCTCACTGGAAATGCAATCATTCTTTTCGATCTTATACGAAGACTCACCCAATTTTCATGAATAAAGAAAGGGATAAACAACGACATCTGTTCGGGTAGGCTTAGCGCATAACTCTGCCTGCCCCAAGCTAACAGCTTTCTTCTCTTATGAAATTAAAGATCTCCCCGAGTTACAAAAATCATACCCTTTGGTCCCTCACGGAACACTGGCTATATCATCTAGCCCCATGTCAACCAATCCAACTCCTCCTGCCGCTATGCATCCTATTGGGACGCTTCGAGTTTTTGTTCTGCCAAGGTCTAATCGTTCTGACGTAGTCTAAGTCTTCTAGGGAATGCCGACTGCCGAAGTTGAAGCTGAAACCAATGATGTTAACCGGCGATGCTGATTCCGAAGCCGTGGCAAAAAATCTTTCCCTGTAGAAAGAAGTATCTCCGAACAATCTCTGATGAGCTGACCCTATCTGAGGCTGTCGACTTAACTGCGCCGAATCTGGAGGTTTGCTTTGATCCGAGTCTTCCATGGCCTGATCGTGCTCATATTGATCTGGAGGAAAGAACCTGCCCCAAACAAACAAAAAAAGGCTATGCTCCGCAAAAAGCGGTGCCCCTTTAATGTGCTCTCATCAGATAGAATGAAAGTTGTTAGAGTATAGGTAAGCCCGGGGAGCTATGGGGGTCGGAGTGGTCTCTCTAGTCATACCAAGTAGCTATATGAATTAGGTTCATTTCCTTCTCGATTCAATCTTGAATTTCGTTTGATTTTAGGTAGAAAGCCTATGTCATGGCAGTCAAATCTCTCTTTTTTGAACAGAGCTTTAAGCCTTTAGCACATCAATAGATATTGCAGTAAAATCATCCTTTTGATTTGAGCCCACTTCCATACTGATTGGACAAAAAATGCACCTTTCCCCACTATAACTTTCTAGAATTCATTATTATACATGCTCCGAGAGGGTTAGCCCCGGCTATCAAGATGAGCTAAATGGTCACACCAGTGTACTATGCCAAAAGGGAATTTTAAAGATCTCGGGATTGCTTCAATGGCAGAAGCCAGAAGAGTTAATTCAGCGATTGCTTTTTGACATGGTAATTGGAATCTTCCCTCAACCAAGGAGGGATGGGTAGGCTCAACTCGATATGGCTAGAAAACCTTAGGGCCGCTTCTTATTATACGGACACAAGGACGGAGCTTTTTTTTTTTGTAGTGCTAGTTCAGAGGCTTGGGGCCCGACCCCTGCGGCTAGGATTCTCGATACAGCGCATGCTTGCCTTAGCTTAATAAAGCCAAAAAGAAGCATAGAGAAAGCCTTCCATTAGGGCTATGGCCTCCTTATATCCTTTTCCTAGCTTCAGAAAAAGCCCGAAAAAGAAAATACTTCGTGGACCTATATCCAAGCCCAGAGAGTACTATTCCTTCTGCCTTACACCTCCTATGAACGAACCTGATAGGGCCACGTACAAAAGGTAGGTTCTTTACTAAGCAACAGAATTGTGTTGTGCTTTCCATCTCGACTCATTCATGCGGTCGACCTATCATTTCTTAGGGTCAAATCCCCAGTCTTCCTACCCTACCTTGGTAATCTGCTTTCATGCTACCACTGAGCGGACTTTCCCATAAATAAGAATAATATACATCTGGCCCTATCGGATTGGTCTTCACCGAGTCCTATAATTTAAATTATTTATGTCCTGCAAAACGCATCTTAGTAGCGGCTGGGAAACCTTCGATACCGGAGCTTGGAGCATATTTCATCTATGAACAGGTTCATTACTAGCATGGGGCACTGCCAGGGGCATCTCCTTGAAGGAAACGAAAAAGCGAAGCGTATCCCCCCGGGGACGGGTTTGAAGCGATCGAAAGACCATAGGAAACGAAAGATTCTGTAGTATGGTCACAAAGAGCTTATTTTTGCTCTGTTCCCGGGGCATGCTCTTAAAGATAGGTGTCAGGCTAGCTGTCATAAGCCAATGTCTGGAAATTCATCTATACAAATTATCACACGTAGTGGCACCCTATTTCATTGGTCTTGTTCTTGCACCAGGAGCCCTTGAAACTCTATTAAAAAAAGAACCCCGGCCCTTCTTCAAGGCTGGTGTCCCGTGAATAAATCTCTAAATGCGCTTAACATTCTTTGGACTCACCCCCTATAGTTGGCCCTCTAAACATCATTTGTTAAGCATACGACGACAGAGACGAGGAACTGTCTTTTGAGGATAGAAAACGACTTTTCAACGAACTCGTGTAAAGGCTCTCAAACAAAGGAGCTATCCTTGGGAGACAGACAAAAGCAGAGGCTGGCTTAGTAAGCTTTCTCACCTGGATCAACAGAAAAAGCAACTGAAACTCGATCGATGGAAGTTGCAATGAAAGTTCCCTCTTCTCTTGGTCCAGCCCATCCAATTGAAGTACCAGTCCCAGGGTTTAGAGTTTAAGTGCTTTGAGTCTCATCTCATCTGCCCTCCTCTAATCTTCTGTCTCTTCGAGCTGTACAAAAAAAAGAAGTTTCAGGGATGAAATTCCAATTACTGGTTCTTGTGATATTACTTATTATTACTTTACGAGTGACTTACTCAATAGATCATCTAGAGTCAAGAATAGAATGCTTATTACCTTTTTTATTTTAAAATTAGGGCCGGAAAAGGACTCGTTCTTGAAAAAGAGAGAGAACTAAAAAAACCTTGAGTCCAAGTCCGGAGTAGTGGAACCCCAAGAGAGTGGTCTTGCCCTTTGCTTTGCCCTTGGCGAACTGGCAAGGGGTGCACCAAATCGCACAACCGAAACTCCAATATTCGGAAAAAACATATGCTTAACACATGCGTCAATAACTCCGTTTTCGGGGTATCCGCCTCTTAGCGCTAAGCATCAAGTTCGCCGGCTACGAGTTAAACATTAGTGCAAAGGGTATGGGCGGGAATAGCACACTCCCCGGCGACTGTTTAGGGTTGTCCCTTTTCCGAACCGTAAGAAGATCGAGATTTCTCACTACTAGCGGACCATGCGTTTAAACAAGACTGCTTTCTCAGACTTAAGTAACAAGGATCTAATAAAGCAGGGTTCGAAGGTGCTGGGGCTGTATAGCTCCTGGGAAAACTAAGCTATAAGCTAAGAAATAAAACATTGAAAGACGTTCACCCCTTCCTCTATAATGTTACTTCGTACCTTCTATCAAGTATAAAGGGAGTAGAATTGCTTGTTTGATAGAACAAGGGAGGAATGAATAAGTAAAATGCCAGTCTCTTTGAGAAGAGTAAGCTCGGAATCACAGGGGTTTGAAATTGATTACACTCCTTCTCTTTCTCTCCCTCTTTCCTCTCTTCAATTATCGAGACCCGTACATACAAAGATCTAGGTAGCTCATTTAAATGAATTCGAGGAAAACAGCACATTACATTATGGCAGTGATCTTTAGCTGGTCATAGCCATAATCATAATAAAGGCAACGCAAGGTTTGCTCCATTCCAGACCGACCTACCGTTAGCTTTAATAAAGCAGTATTCCCTGGTAAGGACAGGTGGCATAGCGCAGTCCTCACCGATGTGGTGTCCAGTCACAACCTATAGATATAGAATAAGAAGATTCTCCTTTTACTTACTATTGATTTGGAACTTCTAGATCATCTCGTTCGACTTTATGTCTTACCTAGTTTAAGCCTTGGTGGTCTCATTTAACCAGTGTGCCCACGTGACAATAAGAGCATCGGTAAAGGAGATCCTCCTATTTATTCCTATTGAAGCTGAGCAAAGCTGGTGATGTGCCACTGTAATGGAGGGCTCAGAGAGAGTCAAAGTGTCACCACTGAGTACTCCGAACTGGTCTCCGCAAAGCCTTATACAGGGCTTGTTCTCTGTTTTTATTGATACCACTTTTTGAATGAATCTCCCACTTCTATAGCTATCCTTCTGCTTTCTCTTGTGCTGGCCAGCCTTCTGGTCTTACTAGCCATCCCTCCCAACTCAAATTTTTAGTTACCTGTCTATCAGCCCAGTATTGCTAGTTTTCTATCTTTCCTTATCCAGTTTTCTGGCTGGTCTTCCCCGCAAGCAGTTCACCCATTAGTTCATTTGCTCGCCCGAAGCCTTAGCAGGATACAAAATAAAATAACATGAGTATTCGCAAGTCTTTGGCAGCTAGGGTTGCAATTGGCTAGTAGGGTTTAGTATCTAAGCGGCTGGCTAATGTAGGGAATCCACCCATCTTGTCAGTAGAGTCAATCGCTCTTCTTCCTTTACCGGAGGTGTCAGTAAAAATAGTAATCCTCCTTCAGTCCCTGGAAGTGATCCGGATCCGTAGTCGGTGTTCTTAGTGCTGTAAGTGGTACGCACGCCTTAGTCTTAGACTCAATCTGCTTTTATGCCAGTAAAGTTGAAGTCTTCTATTCCCGGAGCCAAGGAATCGATTTCTAGTGGCTAACTTTAGCCAGAAGTTTAGGCCCTGCCCTTCCAAGGCGTCTTATTATGCTCGCATGGGTGGTCGCTCTAGCTATATCTATACATATCGAGCTATCAAATTTGATTACAACACTTCGAATAGTTAAAAAATCTTATTATTTCGGTTGAAAATATCCTAGGAATTCAGTAGGCTGAAAGTCGGGTATGCTCATAATATTCATATAAAGTAAAAGACTATATTTTTTGTCAAGAACTAACACTCGTCCGGATACTATGCCTTCCAGAACAAACTATCGACCGCATCGCATTAGCTCCCCTGTCCCGCTCGTATCGTTTCGATTACTGCCTAGGGGTCGCTACTCTTGTCCCTTGGCTATGAACTCCTCATCTTAACTGTAAAACGGATTATGCCCTAATTTCATTTTACGAGAAAGCAGCCGGGATAGGAAATTTGTGTCAGTTTAAAGTGAAAGAACGAGCCCTATGACTATTCTTGCAAAAGCCCTTTATACTTTACTTTATTAGTATCTCACTTGGATTCTTCTCACGAATTGGATTTGAACCAATATCTCCGGGCGACTTTCCTTTTAGTCGATCGTGAGTGGGTCTGTCGTCCGCCTCATTATAGTCCTCCTAAATTCAATAGCATTTCGTCGGAAAACATCCTGTCTTTTTACCTGAGTAGTCCTATGCATAGTCAGTACTATAGCCCCAATCATGGCAACTAATAAAATTAGACTAGGAACCAAAAACCAGACGAAATAGTAGGTATAAAGTAAATTGCCCAATGTTTCCAAATTAGTCCAACTTCGTACCTTTCCGGCATAAACCGTATATCTCAGAGAGGTCGTATTTCTTTGGGTTGGTAGTAATGGAATGGTTTCATTATCTAAAATGAAGAACATTTCCCACCAAAGGATCAGTCCAATAATACCACTGACTGGTAAATAGCGCAATACTTCTTCGTGAATCTCCGCTATTTGAATATGGAACATCATAACAACGAATAGGAATGAAACGGCTATAGCTCCTATATGAACTACTGGGAAGATCATAGCGGAGAAGTCGAGACCTAACAAAAGAAGTAAACCTGAAGTGTCGCGAAAGACTGGGATGGGAAACAAAACGGAATGTACCGGATTTTTAGCACGTGCAACCATCAAACCAGAGACCAAAGCAGGGCTCGACAAAACAGAAAGTATCATGGTACCCTTAGTCCAAAAAGCCTTCCCTGAAATGGAACTTTCATGCTGGAGCAAGAACTAGCATGAAAGTCGATCTATTACGACCAGCGCGGTTGTTCGTATTTCATTTTCTTCTTCCAAGCCTTACATGCAATGCACTAAGTTACTTATATCCACAGACGGTAAGGGCTATTCTAAAATGCCCATTCCTGTATCTCTTTGGTCAGCCTCTGGTTTTAGCTATGTCGCCAGTGCAGTAGGGAGACCGCTGACTTCATGAAATTCTGTCTGATACTGCGCGAGCAGCACTTGGAAAGCATTATACAATATGTGATTTGTATAGCTATGTTCGCTTTCCTGGAGCTGCTCGCGTATGTCCCTGCTAATGGAGAATATAGCTTTCCCCTTCAACGTCTCCAGGGGATGGTCAGAAAGGCGATAGGTAGAAATCTTCTGAAGAAAGACGGGGGTCATAAAATCCGCGTAAGTGTCTTCCCTAAGCGCACGTCCCTCCGGATAGAAAAGAAAGCCCCGAATCTGATGTCTTCTTTCAAAGACAACTTGAGGGGAACACCCGTCCTCCACAAGTGCGGCTTCGATATGCTTTTCAATGTGGAGTTGAGTGCGAACAAAGGAGTCCAGAATTGTATCCGTATAAGCTACACCCCACCAATTAGTCCGCAATCGAGCAGCGAGCTCTGCTCGCCGGGTGTTCTCATCGAGAAGCGGAGGCTCTTCGGGAATCACAGGCTGCTGATTCACGCTCGCTTCGCTGGATTCGTTTGAAGATGGCATCGATTCTAACAACACACGTTCTTCGAAACTTCTCCAGCCCGAGGTCGATGCGCCTGATGGCACGTTGGAGGGTTGCTCCGCTGCAGGATTGGCAGCAGGTTGACCTCCTGCTGGATCCTGCATGTGCAAGGTATACCCCCCCAGGCCCGAAACCAGACAAAGAAGAATCATTACGGGACCGAGACATTCCCAACCCACAAGCCGAAAAAGAGCGCGAAGGCCAGTCTGTCAGAGGGCACTCTGGATCTTAAGGAAACTAAAACCCAACCAATCGAAACAGAAAGAAAGACACAAGAGAACCGGTGTAAGGATGATTAATCGACGAAATGTAGACTTAAGATGAGGAGATAACGGGCGAAGGAGATTCATTAGACCAGAAAATTTGTTAAATAGCATAGCACAATGAAATTTATGAGATAAATGAAAATATTTAAGAAAATGAGGAAGAGACACCAAAACCACGCGAAAGTAGAACCGTGGGAATTTGGATTGAAATTATCTAGGTACCAAAGGCCGATGAAACGGTGTCAAATGAGTTGATACCTTCGCCCACCGCAACTCTTGCTGCTTAAAGAAAGGTTTATTTACCTGCCTCCGCCTCTCCCGATGAAACCTTCTTTGCCGACGGAGGGAGCTTCCAAGAGCTGAGAGGATAAAGGATTTTCTGCTAATTTTCTTCCCCTACTATACTATTCTATGCCAATTGCTTCTGTCCATTCTTCCTCTGCTTTTCCTTATCCTGCAATTGGATGCGCTATCCGGTCCAGTCCAACTGATCTACGAGGGTCGGGTGCTTGCTTCATCCAGTTAAAGGCATGTAGCTCCTTTGGCGGGGCTAAGAGGGTAGAGTGTTCCGCTCCTCTTCAAATCAAAGGTTCGGATGGAGCTAGCGACCACCACAGCTTATCCTCTTCTTTATTCCTTAATATGTATGGGCTTTTTCAAATTTTTCTGCTTCATTTATCGCTTAGTCCTCTTTCTCTCTTGGGATTACTAGCGACCACGGCTAGTGACCACCGAGGCTTCTACATAGTGTTCTTCTTCTTCCTCAAAGGGCTTGAGGTTTCCAGGTGCTATGACATCCACCCTGTTTTCTAAATACTTGAGAGACTGGTGACAAATAGAAGCTATAGCCTGATGCTGATGTAACCAATTCCTTCCTCTCAAAAGGTAGTATGAAGGAGCTTCATCTATCACATGAAATGTGCTTTCCCTTGTCGACTTGCCAGTGAGTGGAGAGTTTGACCTTTATTTTCCCAATCTTATTTGGGAAGAATCATTGAAGCCATGTATGATCAATTTCTTGGAGGACAAATGCTGACGAGTAAGGTTTTATACTGCACTGTGGGTAATGCCTTCTTCAGTTAGGCAGACAGCCTGTGGCCTCTTCTATTGACCGCCCCTTCTTTCTTTCCTTTTGCGCAAAAATTCCTTTCTTTTTTCTATTTAGCTTCTGCCACACATTTGACACTGACACCTGGGCTCCACCCGAGGATCACCCAGACGCACGAGCACAGATTGACTGGTGTACACTATCTGCACATCGCGGGACTTAGGCCTTTGCATGCAGCACCTGTCTTCCGCAGGTCTAGAGTAGCACAACTGAAGCAAAACCTTTCCATCTTTTCGGCAATACGCGCCCGGGAGAGAGAGACATCTCTCGTTATTGCTGCCTTTCTTACTACTTGGACACAGTCGTCTACGTAAAGGTCTGCACTCAGGAGAGATGCAGTCCCCCATGTATGACATCTTGGAGCCTTCACTGATGAATGTGAAGATGAAAGCACAAGAGACTAGCACCCTTTCTCAACCTAAGAAGCTTGCATCTAGGATTCAGACTAGCCCACAATCTCAAAGCAATTCCTCCTATCAGAGTCAACCCATGTCACAAAGCAATCCCTTTCATAAAAGAGAGACCATCAAGAGTTCAGCACTACCAGACTACGGCCTCCACTCAGACAGGTCTAGAGGCGAATTCGCAGTTTCAGCAGCAATCAGCTTCAACCGCAACAACCTCAAAGAGCCTCAGGCGCAAGAGCAGGTTCAACCAGCGCCGCTACAGCATTCTTAGGTGAGACCTGAAAAATATCCCTTTCCGCTAGGTCAGTCTCAGCAATACCTACAGCCTCTACCTCAACTTCAGGGGTCAGTCAATACCTGGCAAGCCCCTGCTCAACCTTACCAAGATCTTCAACCTTCTATCCAAATCATCCCGCTAGTAGCCCCTCAGCCTACGCAATTAACTCCTCAAGACAAGAAAGCAACCTATCAACAACCAAGTAGCTCAACCATCTCCGGTAGCTAATCCTACCCAGACCGTAGCACCTCAGACCACTCAACCTCAGGGCCCAGATAACTGCGTCCGACTTGAAGAGGATGATTAGGGACCTCATTCAAGAGCCTACGCCTCTGACCCTCTCTCTCAAAGAGATGTGTCATTGTCTTCATCTTGCCGACCCTAAGGTACTTCATGTTGAATGAAAAGATTGGATTAGTCTTTCTCTTTCTGTACCCACCCCCGTTTGAGAGTGATTAAATATCAATAGGGAGACCTCCAAATAAGGAAGTTGCTCCTTTGAAAAGCCTTTTTCTTCTAATTTTTTTGGCAAGAATCAATCTCGGTTTAAGAGTTCACCCAATTGGGACATCCATTCAGAACCTGAAACCATTACCAACGAAAAAGAAGGTCTTAGAAAGGGGCTTCGATATATATATTAGTGTTAAAAAAAAAGAAGGATGCAGCGAGCCTGTTAAGCTGCGATTGAGCTTAACTTAAGTCTTTCCAAAAAAAGGGGTCACTTTATTGATAAGTTCCCATAAGAATACCTTTATCATCGATAATTTACAACAACTTCAACTGATGCCCACACCAAACGAGAGAACTCAGTTGGCTTAGGATTCGTAATGATCTGGAACATCGGTTCCAGTCTTCTTTACCGGCCCAATTCCTTCCTTGGCTGTTATTTGCATATAACTTAATGCTACTGGGCATGCCCGTCGGTGGATTCGCACTTCTCTTGGTGGAGTAACTTGCTTACAGTACACAGGGCGTCGTCAGTCGTGAATCCGATATATGCCTATATAATGATATGGAAAGGGATTGTCAAGTGGAAAAAGACCATTCGATTCCCCTCTCCCGTTGGTCGAGTTACTTCATACCTTGACCGGATCACATAGCGTTAGCGGAGTGGTAAACTTCGCAGCAGGACCAGCAAGCTTTTGGACATTGAATGTACACTCGAGGAGGACTGAACAGATGTAGAGGATCCTGACAAACGTCGGGGAAATCACACCTTGAAGAGTTGACATCATCTTCAATTCTTTTGCTTACGCATAAGAATTGAAGATGATAAAGGGGCATATAGGGTACTAGTTCTTCAATCATATCTGCACAAAATTCTGCCTTTCTTTTATGGGCACTCAAAAGTCAAGTGACCTTTCTTCTTGCATTGAAGGACCAACACTATATGTTTTTCAGGTTGTTCTGCACTCAGTGCTTTTTCTTCTTTTGAAACATATTATTTTGCGCAGCATTAGTCTTTTCTTTTCAGACTGCTGTTCAAATCTCTTTTCAGCTTCTGCCTAAATAAAATGGTCAGATCAATCATAGTTAAAGGAGGAGTTTCACGGGAGAGAGTGGTTGTCAAAGACTCAAACGACTTCAGCAGACTTCCCGGTCACTAATCACGATCAGTCATTTTGACTCTAACTGCTCAAAATTATTTGAGAATATTCTCCATCTTGTCGGACGTGCTGAGACACGCTCGTCCCCTCTTGCATCTTGCTTGGAAAAAACCGTTGCCGAAGAAACTTCATGTTTACCATTGTCACTGACTCATACATTCTCTGTGGAGTCTCCCAGATTTATCATGCAGACTTAATGTCTCCCACTGAAACTAGTACCTTATCCTTGACCACCATTAGCACAGCTTCGAAGAACCTCTTTTTTTTACTGTCCACAACTATAGATGCTGCTGTTCATTTCTTTTTTTTTGTTTGGCTACAACGGGTACGCTCTCTAGAAGATTAGCTCGGGGCTGTTCACTTTCACTTGGTCGCCTGGTATCTTTGAAACCTCTTTGCTTGCGGAGGCAGGAGTGCGTCTGAGCGAGCGCTTCGCGAAAGAATCGTGTGGCGCGCGGTGAAAGGTTTCCCGTTGGGGTTTCCGGCCCCCTGGTCTTCACCTAATTGTGGAAGAGGGGAGGTGCTTTGAGTATAAACTCTCTCTCGCGCCTTTCTTCAGCTTGTTCCTGTTCGTCTATTCGGGACGGGGCAGGCAGCCCACATACATGAAGAGAAGAAGAGAGGAGAGGGGGTTCCCTGAGATTAAGGTGTCAGGGCGGTCGAAGAAGGCCACAAGTGGAAGCAACCGATGCTTTGGTCATTCAGTTGACTCCGCCAGTCCGTGCTCGCTGTCATGCTGGCAAAAGCAGGGCTTTCGGCCTTACCTACTATTGGATTTGAACCAATGACTCTCGCCGTATGAAAGCGATACTCTAACCGCTGAGTCAAGTAGGTCAAGCTGAGTCAAGTCAGAGAAAATAGACCCCTATAATATAAGTAAGAAAGAGAAAGCGTTATCACTATACGAAATATCGGCCTATTCACTCAGCTAGGGAATAAGACTAACCTAATTTCCCTATTCACTGAACCCAAGACTAAGGGCAAAGATAACTTCCTTTGCTCCCTTCCTTCAACTTATAGGATGGAACCCGGACTCCTAACTAAACCCTCTTCCGATTGATTGTCTCGATTTCACTGCCGTCGGTTGGCCACCATGCCTACTTCTTAAACCCCTTCGTACTGCAATCCAATCAATCGATCGATCAAGAGTCCCATCTCTTTTGTTTGGGCCGGTAGCTAAAAGAAAGTCCTCGCCTTCTCTTGAACAAGGGAAGGGCAGCATAGCATTAGCCTCAATTGAACAAGCTCAACCTTGAAAAAGAAAGGTGGTAGGCCGAAGAACCGTTGAACGCTTCAACGTCGGCCACTTAAGAAGGCGAAGGCTGGGCAAGGGACCCGGCCAACGTCACTGCTTACTGCCATGGTTTAAGCTTTAGGCTCCATAGACGGAACTTTTTTTTAGGTATTAGGGAGGGGAGGACACCACTCAGCACCTAAGGTGGGGTTCAATGCCTAACAAAAACGGCCAAAACAAAAAAAAGAGATGTATGGCTGAGGGGAGGAGAGAAAGAACGCATGCATGGGGATTCTGTCTGTCGGAGGTTCGATAATCTATGATAGGACATCTAAGGCTAAGGAAGAATGAAAGGAAGTCCATTACTGAGAGAAGTGGTGATCTCGTCTTGCTTGCTGGGAGAGAGAAAGCTTCCGGACCACCTTTTCCAGCCAGATAGCGAGCGATCACTCAGCAATGAACACTAACTGAAAGCGGCCGGAAAAGAGTAGCCATCCCTTACGGGAATCGAACCCGTGTCTTCGACATGAAAAGACGATGTCCTAACCACTGGACGAAAGGGACCAAAAAGCCATTCTTCATATACCTCAGCTCCGAGAATAGAAGTGGTTCGTTTTGTTTCTATACGCAATTCAAGATTTCGTTTGTGTTCTGGCGATTTCTGATGTGAATTCATTCGGCGGGTCGTCCCCCCTTCCTACGGGTTCCCCCACCAGAGCCCGCTTACGGCACGCATGACGCATGGTTACAACCTTTGCCTTAGCGTACAGCTACTTCTATAGAAAGCATGAACCACCTCGATCGATGGTTCATGGTTCTACGTAATTAGTAGGATCGAGTTTCTACTCCAATCTAAGGTTGTTTTTAGGGTTGTGAACTCAAGAGTACCGGTACGAGTTCTTTGAGTAAGGAACTGGTAGCTTTTACTTATGTCAATGAGTGAGAACAGTAGTAGTAGATTGAGTTAAAGAGTTTGATCTTCCCCCCAAAAGGGATATAGAGGGGTAAGGGTCCTTTCTTTTGTTGTTGCACTGAACTAAGTAAGTGTCCTCTTCTCAGAGAGGAGGAGTTGCCTAAACCTAAAGGCTCCGTTCCTCGAGTCTAGTTAACTCGACAGCTTAACACGAATAACGCGCGAGCTTTCCTCGACTATAGCGCGAGTAGAGTCTAGCTCGACAAGAGGAACTGCTTAACTTGACAATAGCTCGACTAGGTCGCTTCGCTTCCAAAAAGAAAAATACCTCCTTTCTTGTATTAATAGTGTCTTTTTTTTTTTTTACTTGTACTTGATTGAGTACAGGTAGTAGTAGTGGAGTTGAAGAGGTCGCTATCTCCCCAGTGAAGGCTCGCTTCGTAGACTTCACGAGCAAAGAATAGATATGACTTACAATCAGGTGCCCATAAGTTTGCTGTCCTGTCTCTGCCTGTAGGTAGTAGGTCCCTGCTCTTTCCGATAAGCGGATAAGTTGAGGGGCTTGCTTCCCAAAATAAACTTCCCTTGCCTCCTCCTGGCCTTGACACTCTAGTTGTTGTAGCTCTTGTTTACTCCTTGTTTTCCTTCTTTCTCTTGTTAGGAGTTTAGAGGAGGAACGAGTGAATGAAAGCATAAATACGGGCTCTCATGTCTCCGTCGTCATGAGGCCCTCTTGATAATATTTCTCTTTCGCGATCTTCCCCCACATAGGGATGCTATTCTTGCAAATGCTTACTGCCCAACAACATCTTTTCGAAGCAAACGGAGCTCACCGATATCAAGTTTGACTTCCGCCGAATACGAAAGGTAAAAAGCAAGTAAATCTCTCCGCCATCTCCCTTCGGCTCCTCTTTAGATCGTGGACTCGGGCTTCTGCAGGGAAGCACTTCGTTCCACTCGTTCCTCATGGTCAGGAGAGGGAAGATCTTAAGGTAAAAAAAAAAATGGTAACTGAATCATCCCAATAGTTCCGAACAAGTCCTGAAAGAACCCTCCTGCATGGGCTCTTTGTCGTGAGTCCATGTTATAATGTCCCTCGTTATGTTCCTTATTTTTTGTAAAGTTCATATTCGTTCTTTACGTAGTTCAGTTTCAAGATCAGAAGGAATCTACCCACGCATGCCGGTTGGGTACTCGGGGTTCAATTCCCTGGTGGTCTAAGGTGAACCCTTTTCTTTTAATGAATAAGATAGTGGATCGAGAAAACAAGGATGGGCCCTGTGTATACTCCTTTAAGAGCAAGCATCTCTTGTCAATCGTATAGGGGTCTCCCTAAACTAAGAAAAGGGATTAGCCTCGAAACCTCTTTTCCGGGGAGGCTTTCTAAATTCCTATTATACCTATTTCATGGCCTGCTCCATATCTTGCTGTCCTTGCTTTCTGGCGGAAGGCGAGGAGCTTACGATGTCTTACGTAAGAAGGGGCTTAACCAGAGGCGAAGAAAGAGTTTCCTTTCTTTGCTATTCAGTGGCGAGCCATTCTATCCTAAATGGTTTAGATTCCTTCTTTCCCTCTTTGTTTGTGTTGTACCAGTGTCGATGCCTATAGTGAAAAAGAAAGGAAAGACTCAAATACGCCAACTCATTTAGTATAGTAAAACTCAACATACGACGAGGTTAGTTTACTAAAGGAAGGTGACGTACTCCTTAATCGTAGAGCTAACAAAGGGTCCTGCCTATAGCTTGTGGCTTTGTTAGTTGGCTTAATAGCTTGCTTGGTCCGATTGTTCATCTTGCTTTGCTGGTCCCGCTGCCCTTACCTACTCCAATCCAATCCCGAAACGAAAAGAGTAGCTCCCGTTCCCTATTCGTCCTGGTCCCTGTGAAAGGTCCAGTCGATGGGAAAGAATCCAAGTTTTAGTCTTATTACCGAGTGCGAGCTGCTTTCTGTGGAAGGTTCGATTACGGGAAGGAAATAGAGGTCACAAGGTAAGGGACCGCTTTCCTTTTATGCGTGGAAAATGAATCAAAGCAGTTCTCCCTCGACCTGCAGGTCTTCTAAATAAATGGTTCTTGTTTATGCTCGTATAGCATAAAAAGGATTCATTGGGAGGGCCATGAGAAATCCACTTTGTACCTTCGTTTCGATAATCTAAACACTTCTCACCCCTGTGCCTTCTGTACTTCCCGGCTCAAGCAAGAGCCACAGTGACTGCAACAAGAGGAAAGCCACCTTAATCAGTAATTTGAATAGGGATTATGAACAGGCCCTTACCTTGGCCTTAGCCGTTCGATTGATTGTTCTAAGGTCAAGCCTTTCACTTCATTGTTCAAGCTCTTCAACATGGGTTGAGTTCATACATTATGAAAGCTTTCCTATTCAAGACCTACTACCAATTCCTTTGAAGCTACTACCACTACCGAAGCCGGCTTGCTTCTTTTGGTTACCGGTTGGGGGTTTGAAACCAGAGAAAGAAGATCCGGTTGGGTATACCATACCATCTCGATACAGAGTGAAATTCATTACCAGCTTTCATACCAAGGAGTCTTTTCCCGTATAACTTCCTTACTCTTTCAGTATTCATACGCACCTGCATCCGCAGCTAATTCTTAAAAGTAGTTGCTGAGTTATTTTATACGCACGAGGCTCGAGGTTGAGTTCTACACCGATCCCTTCACATTTGAATGAGCGGCTCTTTATGCTTTAGTAAGAAGGATTAGTCTCGCCCTGAGGCGTACCCCGCTTGAAGAATGCTCTTTGAGGGTTTTAAGAATAGCAATTCTAGGGGAAACTAATTCATTGATGGAGCCGAAGCCCTAGTTTCTTGATGATAGGAATTGCCGTTTTCTTCTTTCAATCCCACCGTATCTGCTGAGCCTATCGGAGTTGCCTATGTGAGGCATATAAATTTCCTTCCGATCTCTGGACTCTTTCTTTCGTAAAGCTTGGCTTTGGGGCGTATACAGAGTGAATCTAAGCATGACTTTCTCTTTATTTCAGAACCTCTAGCTCTTTCTATTGATTACTACTCAAGTCAGGACTAGCGTTCGCACATCTCTTTTGAAAGGCTAAGATGTTTGTATTAGTACCTTTTAACTCTTAGCTTAGGGACTTAGGAAAAAAAATATAGGTTATTCTAGGCGTACTACTGAAAAAACAGTAGCATAAAGGATCCCCCCATAGTTGGACTGCTTGCTAACGCGAACTGCTAAACCGAAGCTTAAAAGCTGTAGTAGAAAAGCCTTTCTCAATTCAACCGATTCTCGTTCTCGAAAAACCAATCGTCCAATGTTTGTTCTTAGCCAGTGTACATGAAGAGAGGCTGGAACATCACTTGATGAAAGGGTTGATCAAGAGACCGAAGCCGGTGAGTTTGCGTACTCGAGTGAGGGTACTTTGGTGAAGAGTACTTTTTGTAAATAGCATCTGATTACTCAACCTAGGAGAAAGTGAGAAGGGAACGGGCTCACGACTAAAAGTAGGATGAGGAATAGCAGGCAAATTGCAACTGATACTAATATAAACTGGTTTACTTTCCTTCAAAGCCGTCGATATCGCCGTATCTATCTGCTCATGCGCATCATCCAGATTATTCACCACTGCCTGGTAGCATGTCACAGTCTGGAAGCACCGAAACTCCTGGCTAAAACCAGGCAAGCCAATAGTATGATGCAAAACTCTATTCGTCCCATAATCATTCGAATTGGGCTCACCAACAATACATACAAACAACAGGAAAATTCTCACTGTACGCCCCGGCAATGGCGTTAAGAACACTCAACCCACCAACCGTAAAAGTCACAACACAAGCATCCACCCCACGAGACAGGCGATTCATGTGAGGTTTAAGTTCACGATGGCCCATACAATGTCATAAAGAAAAGGACGAGAACCTGCTGGCATCGATACCGCCTTTAGGGACTTACTTCTTAATTAGCTGTAATCACTCTATGGGCTAGCCCGCTTGAGCGATTCCTTACCACTCTTACGCTTTGGAGATTAAGGAAACCATGCTCCACCTTCTGCAGATGAGCCGAATTGACTCCTTTTTCTTTTTTAGAGGTCAGCTAGGAAGGGGGTGGCCACTATTCTTAGTAGAAGATGCCAGTTTAGAGGATCCAGAGAGCGATAACGGAAATTACTGCTAAGACCCAGGACCATTCCCTTAGTCTACTAAAAAAACCATTAGGAGAAGATAGTTCTGCCTCAGTACACGAAATAAATATCGAGACAGCTCAGCCTAAGGAGACGAAGACTACTTCACTATACGAGAATCCCAGGGGTTATGAGCCACTCCCGACACCTCCATTAGGAAGAAGAGGCGCTCGAGAGACCTTCCCAGTTAGTCAATTAAGGCTTCCCACTCATTGATCAGGACAAAGGGGAGGTCTGATCTTGATCTTATTAAAAAGAGACATAGGAAAGACAGAGGCCCTTGGACCTTATGAGTAAACCGGACGAAGAAGAAGGAGTTGACCCTTGACTCACTACCACTGCCGAAGTTACTGGAGAACTACGACAAAGGGGCTCAAATCTAGGTGGCTAAGTCTCCTTTAACAAACCGACTAGAAGACCCGCAGATTTTCACCCATTCCAGGCACGTGCATTGCATTGAGATATACCAACTTCGCACGATCGATATAATATCCAGTCCTTACCAAAAAGACGATCTTTCGACAGGATGAAATCAATGCTTGGTTCCTGCCGGTTTGACGAGAAAGAAAGACATTCCAGAAGCTTCACTTGTGACCGTGACCGAATCACAGAAAGAGAACGAGTGAGGCGCTCTCATTTCATTCCCTGCCGCTTGGCTGATAATGAGGAAACGAATTCTACCTTTACCGATTGGACTGGTCCAACATCTCCACAGGACGCCCTACCAGTTGGCGCAAGGACTGCGTTTGCCCTGGGACCAAAGAACAAAGGGAAGCTCAGCTCTCACTACCAGTGAATGCTGAAAAGCAGAGTTGAATTGGCACTTAATAGCCTGTAGCAGAGTTGAATTATGGTATCCCCTTCCCTCTAGTCCCACTGAACTGCCTTTCTCGAGGGAGATAAACTGACTGCCAAAGCGTAATGCTTCTTTCATACTGGGATTTATCCTGCGAATAAGGAATGAGATGAGGAAGAAAGGAGAGTCTATGCCACCCCGGCTTCACACTTACCGTACTTCCGGCAAACATAACTAGTTATAGAGGAAGATTGGTTGAAAGCTGCAGGAGATGTCTTAGCTAAGGCTGATTGAATTGCTAACTGAACTAGTCGAATTCCCTTATTCTTACCCTGCCGGGACTGGGTTCAACTCCCTTTCTTAATCTTGATGGCGGCTTGGTGGAAGCAAAATGACCGATCCTGTATTTGTAGCAGAACCGGTAGAATCTCGAAACTAAGGTTATAATGCATGAACCCTTTCTTCCTCGAGTCAATATATGGTTTGTCTGCCGAATCAGCATACGTAGATCGAAGGCAGAAGAATGAAACCCTTTCTATGGCATGCGCTGTTGGGGCACGTAGAATACAAGAAGTTGCGAATCTTGATGAATCGCAGCATGGTGAGAAGTCTTCCACAATTAGAGCTTCGAGAAAAGACAATCTGTCCAGGATGCACTATCCATAAGTGATGCACTATCCATAAGTGGAGACCACAGATCCATATCCAACAGATACGAGGGTGACAGTCTGAGTACCTACAGTAGCATATCCAAGTACAGATCCTATAGAAGCTAAGGTATAAGCATAGCCAAGACCGGTAAAGCCACACCAGCAGTCGATGACGCTTTCTTCCTTAGTTACATATCCAGTTCCGGCTCCAGGAGGTGAAGATCCAGCACTTCGAGATATTGTTGCGTGCCTATAACAGCTGGGGAACTCCCGCCACCAACGGGGTTCACTTTAGGAAACAAACGAAAGAGCATCTCCCGTCCTTTCTCACAAAGCTACATGCCCTGTTTCTCCAGAACCAGAGGGCCGTTTCATCCGCAGAATCCGAATCATTTGTCGAATCTCAAGATAGAGATGAAGCGAAGCCGCTAACTCACCCGAAAAGAGGAACTTGAATCTCGATCGAACAAGGCTCGAAGGAAGCTATTAGATACGAATAAGTGTTGGAACACGGGGCATAAAGCAAAGGTGTAAGAAGCCTCTTTCCTCCGCTCTACTAATAAGTAGTATTGGCGGGTGTACCAGATCGATCAGAGAAGTGCCAGTGGCAGAGTCTTGAGGCACAGATCCAATGTCAAGTTCAATTACTCCACCAGTCTGGCGGACGGAATTTTCGAATGCTCCGACCGTCATCGTCTTTCTCTTCATATCTCCATGCCCCAGCCCCAAGGCCTTTACACTGCTCAACGTGCAAACATCTCAATGGACTTACTTCATCTCGGCATTGCCTAAGGTGGGAGAGTTGGGTTCCATCATAGTAGTGGTGGACCGATTCTCTAAATATGCTACATTCATAGCGGCGCCAACAGATTGTACGGCAGAAGAGACAGCGAGACTATTTGTTCTTATCTATAAGGAGCAGGGGTATACTTATTTGTTTGCCAGGTGGCTTCATGCTTTCGTAAGGCTGGATTGTTAAACACCGCCTTGTACCTTAAATGTTGTGCTGTGTGCCTACAAAGGTATTACAGTGGCTCGTTTGAGCGTACGGCTGCAATCCCCTTTCCCGTAAGCTTGACACGAACTGGTCTTCCGAGATGCATTCCTGCATTCCATAGAAGAATTTTTTCCGTAAGGGGCTGATAGGTTAGTGAAATTCTACCTATCTGTTTTCTCTCTTAGTAAGCTAATAATGTTTTATAAGAGACAGAACTATCAATATACATAAATAGTTTCTCCTTCGTCTTCTATGCCTACTGAACTCTTTTCTTAGTTGAGTTCCGTAGTATGTGTGTCAGGCTTGCCGAGAGGTATATCCCTCGTTGCTTCGAGATTCCTATGAATCTCGGGTTTCGGTGGGTACCCATGTGGACTGCGTCCTCCGTTAGGACTCAGAAGAACCCGTATAATCCTTCTATTAATGGTTCTTCTCCGTTCTACCGGGCGATTTGGGATGTATTTTCCTTATCGCTATGGGATAAAGCTTGCCTCTTGTACTCTACGTCCCGCAATCCTGCGGTTTCGTACGGTCGTCTTTGGCCTTTCAAACATGACCTTCGTGAATGGGCATATCGGTACATAGAACCTGTGTACAGTTTCTTCGCTCCTAAACGGGTTGGTTGTGTTCCCAATGCGAGGGGAACCACTCCCTGATGAGGATAGTTTTCCAAGGTCAACGACGGAAGAAAGAAGTCAAGTTGGTTGTTCCTCCGTGCCCTACTAATTGCGTAAGTAAACGAAAGTAGCTTTCGCGAGCTATATTTGAGATTCCTTAAGTTACTTTTTGCTTAAAAAAAAAGAGTCTGCTTTTCAACTGATGAATGAGAGTGATTATCTTCTCCGATGTTATATGCTTAACACATTGAAGTTGTACGCTGTTTTCGGTATGAAAAGTGACTGCCCGTCTCAATCTATTCCTGAAATTGGGGTGAGTCTCGCCTATTCATCGTTGCTTGACGCTATCTCACGACTTGGATTCGAACCAATCAAGCTACTTCCCTTTAGTAGATCGTGAAAAAAATAAAAAAGAAAGAAGAGAAAGAAATGGGAGTTGGCGCCTACATAACAGGTTGCTTGCTTACCAAGCCATCCTGGCTTTTCGCTCCTCCAGTTTTATCCTTGAAAGCCAGTCTAACTACAGACAAATGGGAATAACCGAACCACGTCTACAAAATGCCAGTACCATGCAGCTGCTTCAAAGCCAACCTCGGTCAGATGGATTGATCATGTCCACCCGACTCCATCCTAATATCATATCACCTACATATCTTATAGGAAAATATGTAAGTCTATAATATTCCGCATAATCCGCTGATAGGCGCGGGTCTCTCTCGTACCCAATCGTTCCATATCTCGAAGATAAGATCGGTAGCTACGCACGGAGAGTGCCCTCCCTCGCGGATAAAAAAGGATCCCCCGCAGCTGATGACGGTGATTTAAAATACTAAGAGGCTCGAAGCCGTCGTGAACTAGCGCAGCTTCGACCCGTCTTTCGATCAGACTTTGAACACGAATTGTGTCAGAAATACGCCGTGGGCTGGGCTCTTCAAAAAGAGTATTAATCACCAACCGTCTATACAGTTCGCTTTCTCTTTGTCTATCGGCTAATAAGGGGTGGTTTAATATGGGGATATCTGGGGCCGCGGGGGGAACTTCGGGAGCTTCGTGAATCCACGCAACAGGCGGTGAAGGAGGCCCCTCCACACCTCCTATTCCATCGCATTGAGCCAAACTTTCCCCCCAAAAAAGAGAAGCAACCAACCCACAAAAAATAGAAAGGGCGTAGCGAACCCACTCCTGGTTGAGGCTAAACCAAGAAATCAGCCTTGCCCCTCTATTGAGTAATGCCTGAGTCGCAGCGGCCATCATATTAGCAAATAAACGTATTCCTGAGCTTAATGCGCGAAAACAATGAGGGATTAGCTCAAGGAGTACTAAAAAAGGTGCTAACGGCAGTGGGACTCCCGCGGGTAATGAGAAGCTTAAAAAATGAAGCCCATTTCTTTGAAATCCCACTATAGTAATGCCAATAAAAATAGAAAATGAGAGACCCAAAGTAATGAGAAAATGACTTGTAACTGTGAAGCTATAAGGTATCATACCCTGGGGATTACAAAATAACGAAAAAGTAAAAGTGACCGAGATGCAAGGGAAAAACTTTTGTTTCACATTTCCGGAAAGACCACCTATTTGTTCGTTTACCAGGTTCGGCACGAAATCATAAATAAGCTCTACCGAGGATTGCCAAGCATTGGGTACTGACTTTCCTCCTCCATTTTTAGTAACAAAATGAACCAGCAGTAAGACCAAACTGAGAGTGAGCAGCATAAACAAAGAGGGATTTGTGAATGAGAAATACAAGTCACCTATCTTCATATCAATCAATGGGATTATCTCAAATTGATCAAGCGGGCTGTTAATGGAGTCCGAAGCAGATGAGTCTAAGGGTAATGCGGGGCTCCCGGTAGGGTCTTCCCCTACTGGTGGCTTTGGGCCCTCGCTCTGCAAATTGGAAGGAAAATCTGCATCAGACCTCTCCTGAGCCTCTTTATATTTTATCGCATCTGTTCGCTCGAGTGTTGGCTTATTTTCCCATCCTAATCTCTTTTTCAACCATTCCATTTCGTTTTTTTCTATCTTTTCTTGTTTCCGCTCCCCCAAAAAAAGAGGGAGACTTCTTCGAGTAGTGAAGATTGGGTTGGTTGTTGACCAACAAACAGAAAGGATGCATGGGACTTTCTTTTTTGGGCACTACTTGAGCAGCGACGAAAACGGATGAGCGTCCTAACGCGCAACGGCTTTCGCGCTAGTGCGCCCCTATCTCGAACGCCTTGTTTGGGTCGAGTTAAGTAAAGACTGGTTACCTAGTGATTTACAACCAACCACCCTCACTGCACACTGTCTATATCTGTCTACTATTGATTCAGGTGCAAAAAGAAAAGAAAAAGAGCTTATTCTCAAACTTCCCCTTCTTCCTCAAAGCACTTTGACTCTTTAAGAACGGGAGTGACAGTGGTCGAAGCTAGTGAATTGAATACCAGACGGGGTATGACGGTTCTTTTCCTATTGAATCAGATCTGGCATTAGTTGGAAAATAAAATAGGATACCTGATATTCCGACTACATGAAATAGAGCACCGGATAAGCCCCCAATCCCCTCACTGGAGGTGTCAAAATGAGGAAATATCGCATCTATGCTTTGCGGATGATCTCATGGTGTTCAGCAATGGTTACTTAGAATCTATTGCCATTATCAACAATGTCCTCCATATCTTTCAACATCTTTCTGGTCTCACCCCAAATCCGGCTAAGAGTGAGGTTTTCATTTTAGTAAAGGAAACCACAAAGAATCAGATCACGAACATGCTGGGTTACAAGGAGGGAAAACTTCCCGTAAGGTAATTAGGGGTACCCCAACTTACGACAAAGCTCAAAGCTAGTGATTGCAAAGTACTTGTGGACAGAAAACCATCCAAACTTCAACATTGGACGGGTAGAAGCCTCTCCTACGCTGGCCGGTTACAGCTGATAAACTCCATCCTTTTCTCCATGCAAGTTTATTGGGCTTCCTCATTCTCCCTGGAAAAGTTGTTAAACAACAAGTAGAACAGCTAATGCGCTCCTTTCTCTGGGGTGGGACGGTACCTCTATCTACGCAATATAGGAGTTCCATTCCAAAACGTACAGCACGGCCTTCCACGCCACCCAAACACCTATCGTCAGTCAACCTTCCCATCAGCCATTGCTCCACCAGCAGTCAGTTCTGCTCCTTTTAATTCAGAATTCCGGGGCTACGGTTCAATAAGTTTTGAAAAAGAAAGATAAAAAAGAGTCTTCCTCGGGCGGCACAAAACTAGAGATGTAGAATCACATCTTACGCCATATGTACTGAGGAGATCATCACTCGGGAGACATGGTAACAAGCCCGGTAACCAGTTTCCTCCAATGTGGTCAACCTACCCAGAGAAAAGGCATACCAATCAGGGTTCCATCCTTCCATTGCTATAGCAGATTGGAACGGCTTGACTCTCTCTATATACGAGATTTTAGTCGCTTCTCGACTCTAGATTATCCTTGGAGGCGGAAGTAACCTTTCTCTTTCCCATTGGGCAGTCACTCTCAACAAGATTCTCTTCTCTTCTTTCTTTTTTTTATTGAATTGCAAAGCCGAAAGCAAACAGACCAACAAGCAAGAACGATTACTGATTCCCTTACTTATCCTAATCCCCAGGTTGCTATATCTAAAGCATCCGAAATGGATCCGCCTCCTTAATAGGGAAAGCCCTTTCCTTATTGATACTAGTTTTTCTCCCGTATAACCAGGTCTTGTGTTCGGCGAACAATCATGTTTTTTTATCCATTCGTTCCTGCTGCCTTGAAGGAATTCCCCTTCTTTTCTTTGGCCAGAAATGGGGGAGACGGGAACTATGCCAATCCTCAATCACCAACTGAAAAGATAAACTAAACTTGAGATGAGAAAAAAAAAAGAAGTAAATCGATCAGCAAGACATGAAGCCAGGAGCTACTTTTCTCTTAGATTGGAGACTGAGGGGATTACTATAAAGAGGTCAGCTACTTATCCTCTAAAAACGAGAGCTCCAGGGGATAGAAGATAAAGATGGTAGGCTAAGACAGAAGGAGTTCAAGTTAGATCCGCTAAGATCGAGTTTAGATTCCTAATTCAAGTAAGGGCAAGGTTCAAAGAAAGGGTGGGCCATTGGCTATGCTATTGAATGCGTTGTCGGAAGGATGGATGGGAGGAAAGAATACCCGAGACTAGCTGCCGGAAAGAGCTCATTAGAGGCATTCCACTTTCTTCCAATGAGATGTCTTACGCTTCATGATGGCATTTAGAGGGCTCTGCTCTGTAGCCAGAGTATAGTAAGGAGCGAAGGATAGAAGGGATTCAAAAGGAAAGACTAAAGTACAGTTTAGCAATAAAAAGAACTTTTGAATCCAGCTGCCATTTCGCTAGATACCAGAAAGAGAAGAGAGAGTGCAGAGAGTTGAGGTTGAGGTGGCACATCTCGACCGATAGGGCGAGGAAAGGCAAGAGAGCAGAAGAATCCACCTTATAGGACCTACGGCATCCTAAGGGACTAGTTCTTCCAACCTTTCTTTCAAGTAGCTCTTCCGCTTCTTCCTTATACAAGAATTCACCTATCCTTGCCCAGCTCATCTCACGGAAGGACACTATTGAGCCCAGCACTTCAAGATACTCTAACTCTAAAAGAGGCATTTCATATCTATCTTTCGCGCTAACAGGAGCCAACTACGGTATCTCATCATACAATTGACATTGCCTTAACATCTAGTTTACGTAAATAAGTATCGACGAAAAGGTGCATTGATGCCACGGTCCTACTGAAGTTCTCTACAGGCTAGCGTACTACAGGGAAAGGAGGAAATGTTCATAATGGAATCTCTCCAGAAATAAAAATAGACTGAGCTTTCGAAGTGGAGAAACTGCTCAGCGTGCGTTAGAATGACTTTGTCTCAGTGGAAGAGGGCAGAGAGTTTACACGAATGAAAGACAGGATAGGCCCAAGCAAAGAGCAGGCTTCACGAATGGGGGGTTCGGAAGCAAGAAAGCGTCTGCGCGCGGGGAGGGTAATAAGGGTAGTAGGTTCGCAGGGTAGTTAGTAACTCAAATAAGTTGGCAGGCAGGCAGCTAACACAGGACAGATATCAGATATTAGGCTTGGCAACAGACGCTTTGATATGTGTTACACAGACGCCCTTACGACATTGAATCGGCTCACTCCGACGGTCCTTCGCTTGCTAAAATGTTGACGTGAATACGCTTGCTGGTTGTGTGTGATATGTTCCCTACTAAGGAAGACCTTGACTTTTGATCTTCCTTCCCTGCAGGGAAAGGCTTATGTCACTAGCGAATTCATTGGCTCGACACCAAAAGTGCGTGGTGGGGGAGTAGGTGGTGCCTCAGGTCTAGTACTTTATGCAGCAGTCTTTGTCTTGCGGGGCATCATCCTTGAATTTCTTATTCGTGATAGCCGCATAGTTTTGCTTTCTATTTCTACTCGGCAGCGAACAAAGAAGGGGCGATCTCGATAAGCTAAGCAATTTACTCTTTGTTTGCGATTCTTTCAAGGAAGGCTCAGATCCAATATCGGTAGCGGAAGAATTAGACTTGTGTAAGCCTGAGGCCTGGACCAGAAAGTCTTAAATTAAGTAGAGGCCGGGGGCAGCAGCAGAAGATTGGACTGGAACCCGAGAAGGACAAAAACAAGATCTCTTAGGTGGAAGTTACTGACGATCGGGCTTCAAGCAGCTAAGCTAATCTGTAGCACCTGAACTCCTGAGCTTGCTTGGGTGAGTGGTGGGATGATAAATGGACTGGTCGACCCTCTCCAACCAAATTTTCCTGTGAATCAAGCCCTTCTTTAAAGAGCCATTTCGGTAGGTTTTAAATTGAGTCATTAGAGGAAAGGAATAGCAGACCGTGGAAAGCAAGTATCTTTAAACTAAATGGAAAAAGAGCTTATCTTATAGCAGCTCTCTCAGGGAAGCTTCCTTCGGGATTAACCAATAGGGTAGAGGTGAATCAGCTTTCTTTCCTGAGGAGGACGTTTTTCTTTATTTTGATTGAGGCTGCCTTCGCACAACCGGCACAGGGTATTCATAGCTGCTGGTCTCGACCGGTTCACTAGAATG